TTTCTACAAAAAAAAATCCAATGGATTTCGAATTTATGCAAAATGCTTTTCCATTTCGAGAATGTCTAATATATGTTTTACGTCTTCCATGCGAAAATGTTTCATTTTCATAAGTTCGTCTGGACTATTATTCAAAAGGTCAAATAATGTATGTATATTGGACCTTTTGAGGCAATTATAGATCCTAGGAGGCAATTCTGATTGGTCAATAAAAATATATTTTAATGCTATTTCTTTTTTCTTTTTCCTTAGTTTAGCCAATTTATCATGAAAAGTAAAAAGGGGTAAAGTAACTTTCTGTTTATTGTTTTTAAAATGGAAGTTTTCTTCTTCCGCATGTAAAAAAGGAATAAATAAATCAATCAAATTCCGAGAGGCTTCATGAAGTGCTTCTTTAGGAGTTAAACTTCCATTGGTCCATATTTCGAGAAAAAGTATCTCTTGTTTTTCATTCCCATTTACATAAGAATGAATACTATGATTCGCATTTCGAACAGGCATGAATACAGCATCTATAGGATAACTTGCGTCTTGAAAATTATTTGGTGTTTGTATACGATATCCGCGATTCCTCTCGATCTTTAATTCAATACACAAATTAATAGGCTCCGTTAGGTTAGCTATATGCTGGGTATTATCAACGATTTCCACAGAAGGTGGTAAGATGATGTCTTGAGCAGTTACGCATCCAGGACCCTTGACACAAATAGACGCATCACGAGTTCCATACAGATTACTTCTCAATACAATTTCTTTCAAATTCATTAAAATTTCATGTACTGATTCTTGAATACCGACTACGGTAGAGTATTCATGTGGTACTTTTTCAGATTTTGCACGTGTGATACATGTTCCCTCTATTTCTCCAAGCAAAGCTTTTCGCATCGCAATGCCTATAGTATCGGCTTGACCCTTCATAAGTGGAGACAGAATAAAGCGCCCATAATAAAGACGCTTACTGTCTGCTCTTGATTCAACACACTTCCACTTTAGTGTCCGAGTCGATACTCTTATTTTCTCTCGAACCATAGTAATATTTTTTGATCAAATCATTGAATTATTTATTTCTCTTGAAATTTCTCTTCAATGTTTATTTTTACACCCGTCGTTTTTTAGGGGGCCTACAACCATTATGTGGCATAGGGGTTACATCCCGTATGAAACTTAAGAGTATACCGCTTCTACGAATAGCTCTTAATGCTGCATCTCTTCCGAGACCAGGGCCCTTTATCATGACTTCTGCTCGTTGCATACCCTGATCCACTACTGCCCGAATAGCATTTCCTGCTGCGGTTTGAGCGGCAAATGGTGTCCCTCTTCTTGTACCTTTGAATCCACAAGTACCGGCGGAGGACCAAGAAATTACCCGACCCCGTACATCTGTAACAGTCACAATTGTATTGTTGAAACTTGCTTGAACATGAATAACGCCCTTTGGTATTCTACGCGTACTTTTACGTGAGCTAATACGTCCATTTCTACGTGAACCGATTCTTGGTATGGGTTTTGCCATATTTTATCATCTCATAAATCTAAGTCAGAGATATATGGATATATCCATTTCATGTCAAAACGGATCCTTTATTTATTTTTATGTGTATATCGTGGGTGGCCTTTAAGGGTCCTTTTTTTATAAAGATTATCCTTGTCTTTGTTTATGTCTTGGATTGGAACAAATTACCATAATTCGTCTCCGCCTACGGATCAGTCGACATTTTTCACAAATTTTCCGAATGGAGGCTCTTATTTTCATATTTGTCATTCCTTACCTTAATTCCGAATCTACTTATTGGAAGAAAATAAGTTTCTTGAAATTTTCTATTTCGAATTGTATCCCTAACAAAAAAAGAATATTGCAAGTGAAAAGACTACTTCACCTAATCATTCGAATCTTTGTTTCGTAGTCTCTAAATTATACGCCCTCTGGTTCTGGTTGAATCCTAACAACTTACTGCAATTTTGACTCTATATGACCTAGTATATGTATACATCTATGTCGAATCCTTTCTGAAACGTAACCTAGAATTGGATCCTCATTATCTAAACAAACCCCAAAGATACCATTGGGAAGTGATTCAGTAATTAAACCTGCATAAATCCTTTTTTGTTCTTTCATTTCAGGTGAAACCCCTTCAAAAGTATCAATTAATGAAGGAGGAGTTATATTAGAAACCCACCTCTTCTCTCTTTTTTTTACAAATGGGGAAGTTCTGTGTATAATTCGAATATCATAAAGATTACCATATATAACACAAAATTTCTCCGCCGATTCCCTGTAGTCGAGCTTCTCGGTCTGTCATTATACCCCGAGAAGTAGAAAGAATTACAATGCCCATTCCACCTAAAATTCTAGGAATTCGTTGATAGTTAGAATAGATTCGTAGACCAGGTCGACTGATCCGTTTTAAATTTAAAATCGTTTTATATGGTCCTTTCCTATTTCTTCTATGTCGTAGGGTTAAAACCCAAAAATCTTTGTTGCTTTCCCGATGTTTCCTTACGTTTTCAATAAAACCTTCTCGTAAAAGTATTTTAACAATGTTTTCGGTGATGTTAGTAGATGGTATTCGAACCATTCCTTTTCTATTCATGTCAGCATTGCGAATAGAGGTTATTATGTTAGCAATAGTGTCCTTACCCATGATAAACGAAAATTATTGGTTACTTTGAATTTTGATCTAATCAACATGCTTTTTTTATTAAATAGTTATGAATTTTTAAAGGTATATGCGTGATACACAAGCTACTAATTAATTTCATTCAAATACTATAACTATCTCACGGTCTCATCTTATAATACTTCAGGTGCTAATGAAATGATTTTAGTGAAATTTAACTGTCTCAATTCTCGGGCAATCGCACCAAAAATTCGAGTTCCTTTTGGATTTCCTTCTTGATCAATAACAACCGCAGCATTGTCATCATATCGTATTATCATACCGTTTTCTCGTTTGAGTTCTTTACAAGTACGTACAATTACAGCTCTGATCACTTCTGATCTTTCTAGAGGTGTATTTGGGACGGCTTTCTTGATTACAGCAACAATAACGTCACCAATATGAGCATATCGTCGATTACTAGCCCCTATGATTCGAATACACATCAATTCTCGGGCTCCGCTGTTATCTGCTACATTCAAAAGGGTTTGAGGTTGAATCATATTATTTTTGAATCTTTTCTTTCAATGCAAAGGGCGAAATAAAAAAAAAAGAAATATTGTTTGTCCAAAAAAAAAACAATTGCAATTGTTTTTTTTTTCATCTCAAACAAAGACCGCTTTCCTTTGATTCTACATTTCTATCCCGAAGTAATGAATTGGGTTCGTATAGGCATTTTGGACGCCGCTATTGAAATAGCTTTTCTGGCTATATTTTCTGCTACTCCACCCATTTCATAAAGTATTCTACCTGGTTTAACAACAGCTACCCAATATTCGGGGGATCCTTTCCCTGAACCCATACGTGTTTCTGTGGGTCTTAGTGTAACGGGTTTGTCTGGAAATATACGTACCCATATTTTTCCGCCGCGTCGTGCATTTCGTGACATTGCCCTTCGTCCCGCTTCGATTTGTCTAGATGTGATCCAAGCGGGTTCAAGTGCCTGAATAGCGTATCTACCGAAGCAAATACGATTGCCTCGATAAGACATTCCTTTCATTCTTCCTCTATGGTGTTTACGAAATCTGGTTCTTTTGGGGTTATAGTTGATGGTTGTTTCTCAATTCCATCTCTACTACAGAACCGGACATGAGAGTTTCTTCTCATCCAGCTCCTCGCGAATGAAACGATTCAAAAAAATATACATGGATTTACTGAATAATAGATTGAATCATGGGATTCTTTGAGATTTCATTTAATTAATCTATTAGAAATTTGTATATCTTCTTTTGATAGAAAACTAAACTCTTTATAGATTCTAGAATAATAGAATAATTTTTTTTATTATAGTTTTCGAAAAAATTATAGATAATATAATCGCGTTTTGGTATTTTAACCTTTTATTATAAGATAAGGTTATAACAAATCTTTATTTTGTTTTGCCTTTTCTTTTTTTATCTATTATTATATTTGATTGACCAAAATTTAGAAATCGAAAAAAATGGAAACGTTCGCGGGCGAATATTTACTCTTTTTATATGTGTTTCGGTTCTCGGGTTAGTTAGCCCATGAACCGACCTCTCATAATAAATGGATTGGTCTTGGGTTCCTTCCGCCATCCTACCCAATGAATTATTAGGATTCGTTTTCAATAGAATATTATGTATTCATGGGTTCTCTCGTTCCCATCGCCTCTCGATTAATGGTTAGGTCTTAATTGTACAATGGAGCCCTTAATCAAATTTGTTCTTGAGTCAATCTTCTCAGTCTTTATTGTCTCGGGGCTCTTGGCTTTTTTGTTCTATGAACAGATTCATTTAATTATGAATCCATCAGTCTTGATGCTTTATTACACTACCTTTTATGAGATGACCCATAGACCTTACATATTACATATTGGAATCATATATCATTCATATTCTTTTGCTCTCTTTCTTTCACCCTTCCATTTATCCGCATACTTTTATTGCTTCACAACTCATAATCGGATTGTTTGTTTTTTTTTTATGCAAAAAAGATTTCAGTTGCTACAATGATATGACCAATATAACATATCTTGCCTGGTTGGTTTTTTAGATCCAGATAATGCGAAGCGATGAGTTGGTTATTAGTTTTATAATTATTAGTTCAGATTATGTATGGGCTAATCCTTTTTTTTTTAATCCTGATCTTAAAAAAACCGACGAGTCGCACACTAAGCATAGCAATTATATCAAATGATTAATTTAATTTTTATTTAACCTTATAGAATTGCTCATTTTTTATTTAAACGAAAAAGACTGATTTGTCATTTCTTGGTCTATTATTGAATAAAACGTAAACACAAGTTGAGTAAGGACTTATTATTGCTCGTCTACAAATATCCAAATTTTTATGCCTAATACCCCATAGATAGTTCGAACTGTATAGCAACAATAATCAATTTTAGCTCGAATGGTTTGTAGAGGAACCCTCCCTTCTCTGATCCATTCGACACGTGCAATTTCTTTTCCGTCTATACGCCCGGCAATTTGTACTTGAATTCCCTTTGTACCTGCCTGTTCAGTTAATTCAATAGCTTTTTTCATTGCTTTGCGAAATGAAACTCTATTCTTTAATTGTCCGGCTATAAATTCTGCAAGAATATTAGGGTGTCCATAAGGGTTTCCTATTCGTGTAATAGCAATGTTGAGTTTTCGGTTCACACAATTTAATTCTTTTTGTACATTCATCTGTAATTCTTCGATTTTTCGAGACCCACCTTCTATTAATAACTTTGGGAATCCCATAAAGATTATCACTTGAATAAGATCAATTCTTTTTTGAATCTCAATACGTGCAATTCCCTCAACACCAGAGACTATTCTCGTGGTTTTTTGTACATAATTCCTGATACAATCTCGTATTTTTTGATCTTCTTGTAAACCTTCGGAATATTTTTTGGGGTGTGCAAACCAAATAGAATGATGCCCTTGGGTTGCACCAAGTCTAAAACCGAGTGGATTTATTTTTTGTCCCATAATCCCCCATTATTATACATGTCATAACACGTCATATCTGTGTCCTTTTCTTTCATTATCCATTTACCAGGTTTGTTTAAGCCTAATATGTTGTATTGGTATCTTTTAAACTCTTCTTCATTGAAAGATATATTTTTCAATACAATAGTTATAGAACAAGTGGTTCGTTTTATGGGATAACTTCGACCTCGAGCTCGAGGTTTTAATTTTTTAACAGTAGTACTTTTGTTGACTTCCGCTTTACTAATGAATAAATTTCTTTCGTTGAAACCCATATTGTGACTAGCATTTGCTGCTGCCGAATAAACCAATTTTAAAATTGGATAACATGCTCGATAAGGCATGAGTTCGAGTATCATCATTGTTTCTTCGTAGGAATGTCCACGAATCTGATCAATTACTCTTCGCGCTTTGTGAGGGGACATACATATATGTTGACCGAAAGCGGATACTTCCGTATATCGATTTTTTTTTATCTTCTTTATCATAGGGTTTACCTCTTAGTAATGAACGATAGGGATCTATATTCACTTTTTTTAATAATATTAATTATTAACGACGAGATCTATTATCATTTTTCACATGCCCTCGGAAATTTCGAGTGGGCGCAAATTCTCCCAATTTATGACCTACCATGCGATCTGTTATATAAATAGGCAAATGGTCCTTTCCATTATGAATAGCAATAGTATGTCCAATCATTGTGGGTATAATGGTAGATGCTCGGGACCAAGTTACTATTATTTCTTTTTCTGCCTTTGTGTTAAGCTTATTTATTTTTTTTAATAAATGGTTTCCCACAAAAGGATTTTTTTTTAATGAGCGCGCCACAGTGAATTTACCTCCTATTTTTTTTGTTTGTAAAGACGAAGAAACAAATTCGATTTTCTCTCTTATTTACTACGGCGACGAAGAATCAAATTATCACTATATTTATTCCTTTT